GAAGAAAGCGAGAATAAAAAAAGGATAGGTGCAGAGACTCAATGGAAGCTGTTCTAACAAGTGGGGTTGACTTCTTTACGTTATTACATTAACGTAATCCTTATATCAAAACTACAGAAAGGATAAACCTATATACATACGTATATGTACTGAAATCCTATCTCAAATGATTAATGACGACCCGAATCTTTATTTATTTATATTTCTATAAATAATAAATAAAAATCGAAAGAGTTGTTGTGAATCGATCCAAATTGAAGAAAGAATCGAATATTTATTAATAAAATTTATCGTACGAGAATAAAGATAGAGTCCCATTCCACACGTCAATACCGACAAGAATGAAATTTATAGGAAGAGGAAAATCCGTCGACTTTAGAAATCGTGAGGGTTCGAGTCCCTCTATCCCCAAAAAGGCCCGTTTGATTCCCCAATTATTTATCCGATCCGCTCTTTTCATTTCGTTAGCGGTTTAAAATTCGTTATGTTTTTCAATCATTCTACTCTTTTACAAATGGATCTGATTGTGGAAATTTTTTTTTTTCTTATTACAATATTTGTGATATATATGATACGCGTACAAATGAACATCTTTGAGGAAGGTATCCCCACTTCCAATTTGAATGATTAACAATACATATCATTTCTTGTACTGTATTAAAACTTATAAAGTTTTCTTTTTGAAGATCCAAGAAATTACAAGGTCTGGATAAAGCTTTGTAAGACTTTTTTTGTCTTTTTAATTGACATAAACTCAAGTTATCTATTAAAATAAGGACGATGCACGGATAATGGTCGGGATAGCTCAGCTGGTAGAGCAGAGGACTGAAAATCCTCGTGTCACCAGTTCAAATCTGGTTCCTGGCACATGATTTATTTGTATGAGTATCCGTTTTACAAATGAATTGATATGGGTCAACATACATATTCATTACTAGTCTATATCATAATAGATACTTATCCATCTAGGTGTCTGAGAATATACCCTTTCCAGAATTATAGAATAGATGCTAGAATTATAGAATAGATGAGTAAAGAGTATGTCTATAAAATCTGTAAAATAAAAAAAAAATTAGATTTTACTTCCTTTTCTTTTTTATTTGTTCATACGGTGCCTCTTACCGTTCAAAAACAATGTTAATACTTTAGATATTTAATACTTCATACATATTAAAATAGAAAGGTTAAATTAATTGGTTGAAAGACTCAAAGGTATAGTCTCGCGGAGTTGAAAGGTGGGAATAACCAAGATTCATTTCAGATACAGTACAAATAAAATCCAAGCCCTCCTCTCATTTCGTTGTCTTTTCTTTTCATATTCTATTTCTTCATTTCCTCCTATGTGACTTTGTCGAACTCATTTAAGGTTTGTGCGTGGTACATAGTTCATGATGCGAAACTCTTTTGGGTCATCCTAATACTAATTGTATTTTTTTAATTGTCTTGTTTTTTTTTTTATTTATCCTTTTTATTTCTATTTTTTATTGTTTCTATTTTTATATATTATATATTTATTTATTTGAATAGAAACAATTTTTTTTTTATTCTATTTATTTTGTATTATTTATTTGTATTTGATTTATATTTTATTTCGTTTTATTTAGCCCATTTAGAATAGAATGCGAATGAGACTTCCATTACGCTCTTTGGTCTATAAGAGAACGTACAAACATTATTTGAATACCTGGAGTTGTAGAAGTGAAAATTAGTTTCTTATTTTATTATTTATATTTAATTTTATTATTTATATTTAATGATTTAATGAGCATCCTGTATTTCATAAAAATTCGGGGCAATATAATCCTTACGTAAGGGCCATCCTATCCAACTTTCGGGCATTAAGATACGTTTCAGACGTGGATGATTATCATAAAAGATTCCCAACATATCATAAGATTCCCTTTCTTGAAAATCCGCACTTTTCCAAACCCAGAAAACAGACGGAATTCTAGGATTCCACCTTGGGGCAAATACTTTTATACATACCTCTTCTGGTTGATCTATACCATAAGCTATTCTCGTAAGATGATACACACTAGCTAACAGTCCGCCCGGTGCTACATCATAGGCACATTGGGAACGTAAATAATTGTAACCATATACATATAAAATGACAGCAATGGAATGCCAATCCCCAGGCTTTATTTGTAAAGTCTCTATTCCTTGGTAGTCGAAGCCCAAAGATCTATGAACTAACCCATGTTTGGCTAGCCAAGCAGACAAACGACCTTGCATCTTTTTTATCTCCCCCACATTTTGATTTGTATAAAACTTTTATTTGTCTCTATAAGTTAAGTATTTCACATTTACGATGAAATTTATGAAAATTATTGTTTGTTATTATGTAAAAAAATGTGAAAAAAAAAAAAAATCCTGCCTAATTCACTAATTCGGGGGAAGATACCGAACTCTTGTTGTATTTGAAAAATATTTCAAGAGGGATCTCCGAAGTCGATGTAGATGGTGGTTGATCGAGTAATCCTCGATCATAATTTCCAGT